GCATCATTATGTTCAATAAAAGGAATGAGAGAAGCTCCAATAGAAAAATATTGGAAGGGAAAAATGCTTCGAAGATGAACCTGTTCCCAGGCAATAGTCAGAAATTCTTGACGGTATCGAGCCGGAACAACCTGTTCTTCCTGAATACCTCGATTTAAGGCCAAAGAATTCCCTGCCGCTACCATATAATATTCATCTCTACTTGGTGATAAATAAACCATCCGTGCTTCTTTGTCTTTTGATCTCTCAGAGATTTCATAAAATGGACTCTCTATGGATCCCCAATGACCAATCCTTACATGAATAGCTAAGGATCCGATAAGTCCAACATTGATTCCTTCGGAGGTGTCAATTGGGCAAATACGTCCATAGTGACTAGGGTGGATATCTCGTATCCGAAAACTTGCAGTTCGCCCTGTCACCCCTCCAGGACCTAAATAACTCAATTTTCGACCATGAACAATTTGTGTCAATGGATTAGTTCGATCCAAAACTTGAGATAAAGGGTGTAGGCCGAAAAATGATTCATAAGTGGTTGTTAATGAAGTTGAAGTTACCAAATTTTGAGGAGTTGGTATCAATTTATGCCTGATTGCTCCAGATATAGTCCCTCGAACCGCATTTTCTAAACGAACAAGAGCCAATCCGAATTGATCCTGCAACAGATCTGCTACAGAACGAATACGTTTATTTTTCAAGTGGTTCATATCGTCAAGTGTACCCATTCCAAATTTCATTCCGATCAAATGATCCGCAGCAGCCAACACATCTCGTGGTAACAAAAATGTGTTGTTCTGAGGTATATCAAGATTCAATCTTTGGTTGATATTTCGCCGACCAATTCTTCCTAATTCACATCTTTGTTGAAAAAATTTCTTTTGTAATTCCTTACACAAGGACTCAGAAAATACCGGATCCCCACCTACACAAGCAAATTGTTGATAAAACTCCAGAATGGCATTTTCTTTTGACCCGATCTTTTTTTTTTCCTTATCATTCAGGAAAGACAAGAAAATTTCAGGATAACAAACATTATCTAGAATCTCTCTTAGATTTAAACCCATAGCTGATAATAGAACGAGAATAGAGATTTTTTGTTTCCTACTCACACGGGCCCATATTCTTGCTTTTCTATCAATTTCTAATTCTGATCTTCCTCCCCAATCTGATATTATGGTGCTGGTATAGACGGAAATTCCGTTATGGTCCAATTCGGAACGGTAGTAAATACCGGGACTTTGCAATATTTGATTAATTACAATTCTGTAAATTCCATTTACTATAAAGGTTCCCAGGGAATTCATCAGAGGAATGTTTCCAATAAAAACTGTTTGTTCTTTCATATCTCTATTGGTTTTCCAAATTAATCCCGCAAGTACATATAATTCAGAAGAATATGTGAGTGATTCATACACAGCATCTCTTTCTTTTATCAAGGGTTCTGCCAATTGATATGTTTCCACAAATAATTTAAATTCAATTTCTTGATCTGTATCTTCAATTTTTGGAAACTTATTAAATTCTTCCATTAAGCCCTGATTAATAAACCTACAAAATCCCTCAAATTGTATCTGACTAAATCCAGGTATTGTGAACATTCCCTCATTTCCATCGCGGAGCATTTTAATCTTAAGTTTCCTGTTTATCGAAAAATCCCATTATTGGCTCGCCTCTTCATCGATCCATATGGATCGATCTAGCAATGATGGAATATATATTCTGTTTACTGAATTACATAAAATTTTAGACAACTCCATATATGTATTTCATACATATCAAGGGAGATGAGAATAAGAGGGTGAATAAAACAAAGAGAATTTTCGGCGCAAATTTGAATCGAATTTGCGAAAGATACAAATGGAAATAAATTGATAAATTCCTGGAAAATATTATGCCGCTTTGTAGACTTGACTTATGGAGTCTTGTATAGAATATCAAAATTTATCCAATTTCTACTTATTATTTATGATATTATGATTATATTGAGTACCAAAAAAGTGGATTCGGGATTTAATTGGCTCTCCAGGAATGAGATAAAGGCGGAATAATATGGAGGAGTATAGAGTTTTTTTAATACTTCATACTCAATAAATGATTAGCAGATCCTTTAGTAGAATTCGAATTCATAGAATATAATTAAAGTGCATAATAGGGATTTGTTGTATTTATTAAGTAGATGTCAATAGAGTTATCTAGATATTCGTAAATTTTATCTGTTATCATAGCTCTACTTAGGGCAACACAGGTTGTGCCATATCATAATTTTTCTTTTCTATTCAATGAAAAATTAAAGCACGATAATTCTATTATTTCTAGAAATACATAGAGAAGATACCCGCTTGGTATCTATTATTTGTGTTCTGGGGTTTACATTTACATATATGTACGTATATACATAACTGTTGTTATGATTGAAAATACAAAAATGATTGAAAATCAAAAAGGATTGATTTATGTATATTATATAGTATATTACTTATACTAATATAATAATAATTATATTTTATTTTATTAATTTTTTTATTAGTATTAGATTTATTAAAAATATATTGATATTTTATTATTATTATTATATAATATAGTTTACTTATTAATAGAGTTTACCTATATTAATATTGTACTTCTATTCTATTGATACTTAGTGATAATTATTGTTTGTGGTAAATCAATTTCATTTTATTAATTTGTAATTAAATTAAGGAAATTCCATTTTTAAATCGTTCAGTAATTCAAAGTAAATTGTGTAGTTAATGGTTCAATTTGACCTGCATTTTTGAGTCATAAATCCTTTTTTTCTCTTTTGACTTTTTTTTGTTTATTTTTTTTTTCTATTATAAAAGTTTTTAAATGGCATAACATAAATATATATGAAGATACAATCAATTGAAGAAAATAATCTCAACTAGATCAAAAAAAAAAGAGGAATTCCTTTTTAGAAAAGGATAAGTACAATGAAATTCAGGATTCAAATTTAATAGGAAAAAAACAACTGGTTGAGTAATCCCCCCATTAGGAAAAAAAGGAGTAGGTATATTATATAAAATTAAATATAAATAATTTATATTTCTAATATAATCTAATAGAAATAAAATAGAATTTATATCCATTTTTTATTCTTTTGGCGACATGGCCAAGCGGTAAGGCAGAGGACTGCAAATCCTTTATCCCCAGTTCAAATCTGGGTGTCGCCTGATCAACAAAAAACTCGAGATTTCTTATCCTGCTGATAGAAACCTAAATCAACGAATTATTCCCTAACAGAAACAGAGGTACAGGTTTAGGCCTTGTCAATACTTGATTTTAAGAAGGATCCATAGGTTCTAGAAAAGCAAAGACTGTTTTTCCTCAAAATATGGATTTTAAGTATGGTCCAAACAAACCGGTATTAATGGGATAAGATAAATCAAAAGATAAATCAAATAAATATTAAGAGTAAGAGCCAACTCTGAGATTCAGACCCACGAGAATAAGAGATCGGTAATCTTATCTTAGTAGTGAAAGAAAAGAGACTCTCTTTTTTTTGTTTTTAGGCTTAAAAATGGATGATAGGAAAGACTATAAAATCTTACTAATTTAATTACCTTACTCTACAATACTAAGGGAGTAAGTGTCTACTGAGTCAATTGGCTAGGCTGATGGGAAATTTATTGAGGAGTTGTGTAAAGGAATGAATAAAGAGACGTTATCTCTAAACTCATAAGAAATTCCTAGTGCTCAATAATCAATCAATATGGATTTTTGATTGATTGGACCTTATAGAGATAGAATAAAGGTTAAAAATTTTTCTTTCAGGAGATTGCAAAAAACAAGAATATAATATCGCATGGCATTTCCAATTCTTTCACAGAACGATAAACTGTAAGGCTTAGAGAAAATATAGCTATAGCTATTTCATAGCTAGTTATCTATCTTGATGGTAGTTATATCTTTTTATGTATGTTTTTTTGTTGCTTATAAAATAAAGTCAATAAAGTCAATAAAAATGGAGTCTTATTATTCCTACATGTTTTATTAGGATAGGAGCATTCATTTGATATTTACAAAGAATGTATATCATATTTGTGTCTAATCTTTATTGGATGGATTCTAGCAGAAATCCTATAAATATGGGAACTTGTTACGAATGGATTTATTGGATTGCTTCATCAATAGCCTTAAATTCCATTTTGACTCTGCACCATTGATTCCACTATGATTAGTGATCAATAATGGAATAATTCTTTCATTTCATAAGGATAGGAGATATATCACATGGATATAGTAAGTCTCGCTTGGGCTGCTTTAATGGTAGTCTTTACATTTTCCCTTTCACTCGTAGTCTGGGGGAGGAGTGGACTTTAGAGGTACATGATAAATCGGCGAATCTACTACCCTTTTCCAGATCCGAAGAAGTTACCATAGAACTTCATGGATCATCTGTTTCTAGCTCAATCAATGACTTCTTTAGAATGCTAAAAAAAGAAAAAAAAACGATTCCATTTCTTGGTTTCGTTTTTTTTTTTATATGTTTTATATAAAATAGGCCCACACCTTTTTTCCTAAATTGATTGTTTTGATCTATCTTGGGATACTAATTATAAATTATAAGAAACCTATAAATTAGAATAGAACTGTTGACCTTCAATTAAATTATTATTTATTTTTGATTGGTCAAAATTAAATAGCTGCAGCGACGAAAAGAAAATAAAAAATAACTCAATAACTCTAAATGATATTTTATATATTTTATTTATATTTTTATATACATATTTTATATATTTATATACATATATAAATATATGTGTACAGACGTATTTGAGATTGATCTATGTTGTCAAGCCTATATCTGTATACAAATATATATTATATAATAATAGAGAGTCTACAATACAACACTCGATAGTGTGGTAGAAGGATTTATATTATATAGTTTAGTCCTTTCTACCATACTATCTCAAATAGTGTTGATTCCAGTCCAATCATTTCGTTTAAGACTTGGAGTTTAAATTCCTTTCTTTTCTTCAATCATTGATAAGAAAAGAAATCGAAGTCTCAGTTAACTTAATCATTTTGGCTCACTGTTTTTACGTAAATGATAAGTAAAAAAGCAGTAGGAACTAGAATGAACAGTGCAGTAGCAATAAATGCGAGAATATTTACTTCCATAATCTTATTGTTTTTTTTCTTCGCAATAACTCGGGATCTAATCCCATAGAGGTAAGAAATTTGACTGCTGTAATGTAAATTAAATTGGATGAATTGCATCCTAATGATACTAAATCGAATCCATGTTATGAATAACAATATCTAATCTATCAAATAGATTGATCGTCGAGAATTGAATAGTATAACATAGGAAGATCTTTTATCCATACCAAGTCAAAAATGGGATTCCTGATCCGATAAAGAATTCTTTGAATTTCTCTTTTCACTCTTTATTTTTTATAAATATTAAATATAAATAAAACGTCCCTTTCATATCTTTTCTTAGATTTAGACAATTAATTATCATATGAGATATGATATGACCGGTATTCCATTGTCCATCGACCCAAACAGTAGAGGTGCAATAAAAAAAATGACGTGTTATACTCGATTTGAATACGATGAAGTATGATAAATATGTGTCCGAGTCCGAGTATAGTATAAAAAAATAGACTATTGTACTAAAGTTAATGAAATTGACCAAAAAAGGGCAGGGCCTTGTTTGGTTTTTCTTTTATTTTCTTAGGATAAGATCCTTATCAACCCTTAAATTGGTACAGGAACACCAAAAAATTCCATGTACAATTTGAATGAGAATAAGATAAATTATTTATAATTAGAAATTGAGATTACAGAAAAATAGTAGCTATACTAAGCTATACTATCAACTAATTGATTACTATTAAATCAACCAAAATCAAAATATTACTATTTAATTTGAAATTTTTTATTAATTTTATTATTATTATTCAATTATTTTTATTCAATTATATATATTATAATATGAATATATAATAAATAATAATAAAGAAATAAATAATAATAAAGTAATGGTTATCTAGTATATAGTATTAAAGAATTAAAGAAATCATAAATAAATATTAAAAATAAAAAAGAATGCTATCAAAAAAAAAACAAAAACTAATCTAACTTAATAAAAAGATATTTTTAATATGAAAAATTATCTGTCTAGGTGATTTTGGTAAGATCATTGTGTATCATACAAAAATACCATTCATACAAAAATACCATATAATATATATATATATATATATATATATGTACTCCTTATATGTGTACTCCTATCCCAGAAGAAATATTAATACTCTAATCTATTTCATGGATTAAGAGCAATCGAAAACATCAGATAATAGACCAATCCAGATATGTCTCCTCGTTATTAAATTAATGATACGGGTAATCGCTATAAGTAGAAATTGTCATATTTGTCTGATCATAAATACAAAACAAAATGAAAACAAAAAAAAAGAGATAAAGATGCCTACATGGAATTATATCTTGCTCCCTGTTTTATCTTTTTTTGGGGTCGGGAACAATAGAGAGATAAATTGAGAAATTTATCGGGTCGTCGGATCTTAGTTCGGGACTGACGGGGCTCGAACCCGCAGCTTCCGCCTTGACAGGGCGGTGCTCTGACCAATTGAACTACAATCCCAGCAGGATGTACAGCATGTATAGTCTTATGGTTTCATAACAACATTCTATTTGCTGTGTTATAACCTAGACACGAATGAGATAGGGATATACACATAGAATAGGTATAGACTATACTATATCTAGTGATTCATATAGTAAGAATAATACAGGTTAACTAGTAATCCTGTGATTATTACTATTGCTAGAATATTGATTATCAATTATTGCTATAATGTTGATTATCAACCCTTCAATGATAAAAAACAACAAAAATTGGACTTTTTTCTTTATTCTTACATATCAGTCATTTCTGAAAAAAAAATGGGTCATATCATACTCAAAAGAAAACGGCGAGGCAAATTTTTGGGCCGAGCTGGATTTGAACCAGCGTAGACATATTGCCAACGAATTTACAGTCCGTCCCCATTAACCGCTCGGGCATCGACCCAGGAAGAATCCATATCATATACATATATTATATATAATTGATATGGATATGGGCTTATTAATAATTGATAAGCCACGATCAACTTACTTTCCCAGTACCCTACCCCCAGGGGAAGTCGAATCCCCGCTGCCTCCTTGAAAGAGAGATGTCCTGAACCGCTAGACGATAGGGGCATACCCGCCCGACCACCATCATACTATGATCATAGTATGATCAGTTTTCCGGAATTGTCAATACAATCAATAGAATCTAAATAAATAGAAAATAAAAATATAAATAGAAAATAAAAATAATGTAATAGTCATAATGTAAGTAATAGTAATAATGTAAAGGTCTGATTAGATCCGAAGGACCTTTTCTACTTTCATGATTCCATCAAAAATTTTGATTTCATAAATGTCTCATTATCCCATTATTATTATCTTATCCGCTATTATTATATACATTATATACATAATATTATTATGATATAATTAGATATAGTATATATCTATATAATATAATATTTAAAATTTAATTTTAATAATAATATAAAATATAATATTTTATTTAATTATTTACTATTTTATTTATTATTTTTATTTATATATCTGATTTTATTTATATATATATCTGATTAGTATTAGATTTGATTAGTATTAGAATTTTATTTCTATATCTTATTATTCTCATTTTTTATTAGAAAAAAATATATTAATATTAAAAAATATATTATATTAGAAAAATAAGAAAATAGAATTTAAATTTAATTATATTAATTCCATTCATTTTTATGAATTCTATTCATTTTATTTAATTACATTAATATGAATTTAATTGTTATTATTATATATTATAATAATTCTATTTTATTGTTTGTTTAGATATTTATTATATTTCTATTTTTAGGTATACTAAAATATCTATATATAATTAGGTATACTAAGATATCTATATATATAAAATATTAAAATATTCTATTTTTCTTTTCTATTAAGATAGATAAGTTTAGTAAAAATAAGTAATAATAAGAAAAATTAATTAAATTTAAAACTTTTAAAATTGAAATAATTAAATTAATATAATAATTAAGAATAAATCTATATATTAAATTAATTAATATTATTTTTATATTTTTATATTCAGATAGTTTATTTATATTAACTAAATTAAGATTAAGAATTCCATTTTCATTTTAAAATTAAGTTTAAGTATCTTATATCAAATATGAAGTTCAAATATTAATATAGAAAAAGAAAGTATCCTTTTAGTTGAAGTAGTGATCAATCCAAAACAAAAAGGATAGAGGTTTTATTTATTGAATTTGTACTAATTGATTTGTTTTGATTTGTTCAAATGAAACTTTATTTGATCAATTTTCGTAAATCTATGTGGGATTTGTACATGTATCAATTAAGTAAATTTTATTCTTATAATCGGTAAAATAAAAGCAAATACAATACGGAAAGTCACATTGGTCTTGAAACAATTCACTGTATTGGTTTTTTTAAGGCATTTTATCCTAGACTTTACTTCTGCCTTCACTTCTTTTTTTTTTTAAGTCAATCTTATTTCTTATTCCTGAATAGGTTCCTTTCCTATGCATACATCTATCTATGTATGTAATATATGTACATATATACCTGTAGTGGACTCATAATGGAAAATTGCTAATTCATTTTGTTTTAAGCCCTTTTAACTCAGTGGTAGAGTAACGCCATGGTAAGGCGTAAGTCATCGGTTCAAATCCGATAAAGGGCTTTTTCACCCAAACTTTAATCTTCATTTTTGAGCGGAGAGGAGAATACGGAGATCTTGTTGATTTTTGTCAAAAAGATAACCACCATTATAAACATAAACCACCTTTTATAATGAGTATTTTGAGTTATAGTTATTTATAAAGAAGTAGTTATAAACTTGTTGAATATATATTATAGATATTAATTAATCTTTACACTTTTTAGGATAGGAGAAGTCGACCCTCTAGTGGTATAGTAGTTGTTCTCAGGCTTCCTTATTTATATTTTTTTTTGCATCCTAGGCATTACTATTCTAGATATCTAATCTTAGATATTAATCACCAAACCAAAGTATTCCTATTTCTCCAGTATTCCAATCAAAGCCATTGTTAAAGTAAAAAAAAAAAAAATAAGTGGACCTGACCCGTTGAATCATGACTATATTGGCTATTCTGATATTAAAATTCTATAGAGATGAAATTGTAGAAGCGGACTCTTTTTTTTTCCTTTTAACCATCCAAGAATTTGTCGATATCTCCCGTTTTCATCTTCTTTTTACTGGATGCTCCATAGGAATAAATTGCTATTCCTTTCCCCAAAAAAGAAAAGTTTATTTCAATAATAAAATTTTCAATCTCTTTCTTTGATTCCAAAATAAGATATTATTATTCAGACAATGCAATAGAGAACAAATATAATAAAGGGGTTTTCTTTTCTAGTTTCCCATTATTTAATATTGAGTTTAGTATTTCAAATTTCATTTAGGGGCAGAGAAAAAAAAACAATAAGAAATTTTTTGATCTACCGAATTAAGGTAAAGTCAAAAGATAAATAGTCGAAGTTGATTTTCTTGGTTAGACCCGCTAAAAGAGGTACTCTGCATTTGAGTTCATAGGACAATTCGGGGTTCAGTTCAAAAGGTTTGTTTTTAAAAAAAATAGTAATAGTAAAGACTAATAAAATCAAACTAATGGATTTACCTAGGTCGGTTTGTAGTCTACTAGTTTGTAGTCTACTATTAGTAGTAGTAGTCTACTAAAAGAGGAATTTGTATCTTCGAAACCCATTGGAAGGGGTATTGGACGATTCTTCGTCTCGTCCATAGATAATCGAACTATGATATGCCCTGGAAATAAAATGAGATGAGGTGTTCGAAAATGGTTGAAGTAGTTAAATAGGAGGATCACTATGACTATAGCCCTTGGTAGATTTA